GCGCACAGACGATCCTTCTGCTTAATCAGGCCACCACTCTCATAAACTGTTGGCAGCGCTGGCAAGAGAGGCATCAAGACCTTGGAAAAGAGCCCTCCTTCGCAAAACACAAAGAGAGCAGGCTACAAAGAGAGGCTGCCTTTCAGAAGGTCTCTCGCAAGCCCAACCAAGAAACGCCTAAAGGAAGACGATTCGTCGTAGACGCAGAACCCTCTTAAAGATGACAACTGGCCACACACAGGACAAAAAGCTTCTTGGGTCTTAAGGAAGCCCTGTGTGAAGAGGAGCTATAGCCCCCCCATACACAAACCACACACACGCTAAACACACAGAAGAGAGCAGTTGAAGCTTTGCCTCAGCGCAACTACCTGTGTGACACACGCCAGAAGGACCGCACACAACACACTTTGTTTTCATGTCGATTTTGACAGGGCACGTCTTCTTCTGGATGAAAGGCGCCCGATTGGGCTCTTTTGCCTGCTCTCTCAGGAGACACACACAATCCAGAAGACAGGCGATCCGCTGACGTTAAGCCGTGAGATCCCTAAAATAAGCTACTAGGACCTTTTGGAAGAATCTTGTGAAGAGAGAGGCCATGCTTCGCAAACAGAAGCGTGTGATTCGACCGAGACAGGCAAGCTGCTTGACCCCGAGCGAACAGCTACTTCTTACAATCCAAACGCGGACCTACTAAAGCAGAACACAAGAGCTGTGCAAACAGGTGTGTAAGACCCCCGATTGACCGAGCGCAGGCTTGCCCGCCAGTCTCGCCAAAAGAGACTAACCGACCCGAACGAAGGCCGTGACCGTGCCATTAGCGCCTATCCCAAGAGCGCTCCCAGGCAGGGTCTTATGCCCGGAGCCGGAAGTGGTGTCTACAGCCCTGCTTGCCAGCGTGCGCTGGCTATATTGTAGAGTGTTGGCTGCTCACTCAGCACCACTCTTTGTGCTTGGAAGCGTTGAGGCGCAACCAGCGCGCGTTGAGCACATACTTTTCAGGCAAGCCTCGTCTTTCTCCTTCTGCCCTCTGTAAGAGGCCGGATTCCCACGAGGAGCCGTATGAGGCGCGAGCATCACGTACGGTTCTGTAGAGCGGCGGCGAAACACACGGGCAACCGACCCGCCGACTTCAACACAACTACACCCAAAAAACCCAACTCGGCTCTCCGCAAGGTGGCCAGAGTTCGCTTGACTTCCAAGTTTGAAGTCACCGCGTACATCCCCGGGATCGGACATAGCCTGCAGGAGCACTCCGTAGTCCTGGTTCGAGGTGGAAGGGTGAAAGACCTTCCAGGAGTCCGATACCACATTGTTCGAGGAAGCTTAGATGCAGCTGGTGTGAAAGATCGCCATCAAGCACGCTCCAAGTACGGAGTCAAACGGCCCAAATAGATACACTTGCCCGATTCATGCCCCTCTGGGTTGTGTGTGAGTTTATCCACTATGTCACGTAGGAAGAGCGCAGCCAAGCGCCCCATCGAGCCAGACGCCATCTATCGAAGCCGTCTAGCCACTATGCTCATCAATCGCATCCTTCGGCATGGTAAGAGGTCACTAGCCTCTCGCATCTTCTATCAGGCCATGAAGCAGATCGAGTCCAAGGTCAAGAGAGATCCTTTGTCCATATTGAACCAAGCAGTGCTTCACACTACCCCAAGGATCGTGCTCAAGGCGCGACGCATAGGCGGATCAACCTATCAAGTGCCTATGGAGGTGACTCCTGCGCGCGGGCATGCGTTAGCCGTCCGGTGGCTATTGAGCGCCTCTCGCAAGCGCCCAGGGAGAGACATGGCCTTCAAGCTGGCCTACGAGATCTTGGATGCCGCTAAGCACACCGGTCAAGCGATTCGAAAGAGAGAAGAAGTGCACCGAATGGCGGAAGCCAACAAGGCCTACGCCCATCTTCGTTTCTAAGCTCGTGCTAGCAAGAACGAGAGATACGGTATGCCCCTCTTATCTCTTCTCTCTTATGAGGGGCACGTGTTGAGAAAGACCACCTTGCGCACAAGATCACACATGCAGCACAAATGCGCAGATCGCCTGGGAGCCGCTCTCCAACCAAGTGTCGGTTCCGGGCAGCACCATTACGAAAAGCATAAAACAGAGTTATGGAACTTGCCGATCCCATCTCCCTCCTCCATGCCACCACCCTCTTACCCGAGGGCATCCTGACCGCAACCTTGCTGGCTATCACCGTGCTGGACCTGCTAGCCGTCCGCCCCCGCGAGAGCTTCGGCGCACGCCCCGAGAGCAAGACAATTGCATGGGTCGCGCTCGCCGGGCTTGCTCTGGCTATCATCTTGCTCCTTGAGCAATGGTATAAAGCCCCCACCCTTAGCTTTCTGGGCAGCTTTCAGGGCGACCCCCTTGGCGTAGCATTCCGCCTCCTGATTGCCATCAGCTCGGTGCTGTGCCTGTGCCTATCCATGGACTACATTGAGCGGGCAGGAGGCTCGACGACCGAATTCGTTCTCTTCCTGATGGCCGCCACGATAGGAGGCATGCTCCTCTCGGGAGCCAACGACCTGGTTATGGTGTTCGTATCCTTGGAGTGCTTAGGCCTAAGCTCCTACCTGCTCAGCGGACACATGAAGAGGGACGCCCGTTCCAACGAGGCAGCCATGAAGTACCTTCTCATAGGCGGGACCAGCTCGGCCATACTTGCCTACGGGCTATCCTGGCTGTACGGGCTCTCAGGCGGAGAGATTGAGCTCTACCAGGTGGGGCTCAAGCTGGCAAACAGAGCCCTGCCACTCCAATCTGACTTGGGATTGGGCATAGCCATCCTGTGCATCTTAGTGGGGATCGGATTCAAGATATCTGCTGCTCCTTTTCACCAATGGGCCCCGGATGTGTACGAGGGCTCTGCCACCCCAGGCGTGGCTTTCCTCTCGGTCGGATCGAAGGCCGCAGGCCTGGCGTTTGCCACGCGGTTCCTCATCCACCTGTGCGTTGATACGCAGGCAAGCCCAATGGGAGATCTTTCCGGCGAGGTGAGCCGCCTGCTGGGCCTCCTGTGCCTTCTCAGCATGCTTGTAGGCAACCTAATTGCCATCACACAGACCAGCATGAAGCGTATGCTCGCCTACTCGTCGATTAGCCAGGCGGGCTACCTTCTGATCGGGCTGATAGCCAGCCTGGGGGCCAGAGCGTCCTTAGGCGGAGCCCCCCAAGCACAAGACGACCAAGGCATATCGTCCTTGATTGTCTACCTAGGCATCTACCTGTTCATGAACCTGGGCGCCTTTGCCTGCAGCGTGCTGTTCGCTCTAAGGGCTGGCACCGACCAGATCCGAGACTATACGGGCCTGTACAGGACAGACCCACGGCTTGCTCTCTCCCTGGGCATCTGTTTGCTCTCCCTGGGAGGGCTCCCTCCCCTGGCAGGCTTCTTTGGCAAGGTCTATCTATTCTGGGCCGGATGGCAGGCTGGGTTGCATACCCTTGTGTTGGTGGGACTCTTCTCCAGCGCAGTCTCAATCTACTACTACCTTAGAGTCATCAAGGCCATGCTCGTCAAGGAGCCCAGCGAGACGTCCCTGTACGTACACCGCATGGAGGTGCCTCTGCCCCAAGACGCACAAGTGGAGGGATTCTCCCAGGGAGAGGGCTTGGAGAGAGCCGGCCTGGCCCTCCCCGAGGCAGTGATTGGCGCCTGCGTGCTGGCATCCAGCCTGATTGGCATTGGTGTGAGCCCATTCATCTCCCTAGCCCAGGACACTCTCGTTCGTAGTCTGCCTCTCTCGTGATCAAGCACGGGGCACTGCACCTCAACGAGCCACCAAAGCGCGTTCTTCTTTCAAGCCACGGCTTGCTCTGTGAGTGATTGCACAATCCATCGCCCACCTTAAAGCTGTTGGGATTACAAAGGGCTTGCAATTCATTGCAAGCCCTTTCAAGGTTAGACAAAAAAAGGACACTTCATGGACGAAATCAAACCACACAGCGTTCTCAAGATTCTTGTCAATGTGCTCCTTCATTGAGCTGGGGTTGCCAAGCTAGTCTTTGCGTGTTCGTATGACTGTGGCGCGGCTTGTTAGGTTGCACTTTTTACAACGGAGAATTGGAGACACCCATGAATAACGACAAGACACCAAGTGTTCCTAACTCCGATTCCATAGTACCCAAGAGCTCTTGGATACACAATGCTTGGAATTCGCTTGGTCGTAACCTTAGAAAGGCAAATGCTGGTATGGCGATCGTGACGACAATCATCGGAGGAACAGCAGGAATGGTACTGGCAAATGGCCAGAACAAGCTCAAAGAATGACAAGCTGCTACAAAGTACAACGAAGGAGCCCTTAAGGAGCTTGTCCATTATGCGGAAAAGGAAAACGCGTTATATAGGTCAATGGTCACAGATTTGGACAAGTTTTTACAGCCTGGCGAATTCCAGTATTACGACCTGGTCTTCTGGCGTGAGCTTTTCATTCTACAGATGTGCGGGACTGCTTTGGCAGCCTATATCAAAGACAAAAAGCTTAGCTTTGTGACAGAGGCTTGAAAATATGGATTGCGTATCACCCTCAACCAACTCGGTTCAGTCTTGAATATCGATCAACAGAATTGGCTCACCCACAAACTTTTAGCACAAACACAATGACTATAGAGATCCGAAGGCTTCTCACGAGCTTCTCCCTCTGTATCTGACCAGATCTACGGCTTACTTCAGCACCAACAAGCCAAATTAGCGGGTGTCATCGAGAAGAGTAATGAGATCCTTCCAAGTCGTGTACCTCGTTTACGTCGCCCGCTCTCTTCTCTCCTCAGCCAAAAGGATTGGGCAAGGGGTTAGACAAGAGAGGTCCTCTCGATTCAATCAGCGAGTGCTTACACTTATTTGAATCTGTGGATTGACCTCAAAGGTTTAGCTCGTAAGTGAGGGCTATTTAGAATACTATTTGAAATTTAAGCTTTTTGATTTGTCAGACGATCACCTAAGCAGCACACCAAATTTGACTTATAGCCTAAAGACAAAAATAACTTCGACACAAAAACTCGGCTAGGGGTCTGGTTTAGCACGGCATTCCAATTGCTAATGATGAGAGCTTGATCAACGATGCAGATTTGCAAGACGCAATCGACCAACTCATTCGCGCGGCTGTTGCCTAACTCTCAGAATTTTGACTTAGTCATAAACACGGAGCAACTATGGCACAATCAAAATACCTCTAGTCAACACGAACCCGACTCAACGTCAGGAGTCAGGACACAAATGAGGAGGAGAGAGATGCCACCCAACAAACAGGGTTTGTTTCTTCGTGTTGTGTTTCGTATGGTTCTTATAAGCAGATCACATGTGGCTTAAAACTTGACACAATTTTGGGACTTGCATATTCGATTCATTTGAGAAGAATCAACTTTGACCGAAGACGACGCAGCCCGATCAGAGCCTGCAGTCCCTAGCCCACGGAGGAAAAACCACAACTCGGCGAACCCAAACCTGCCTATTTCGAAAACGCAGCGCGTTGTACAGCGTATTCGTGCTCCTTTGTATGAGTGTTTCAATCCCAGATAGCCCCATGTGATGATCAAGGGGTGTGTAAGAACGCAAAAGGCTCACCCACACTGTGCAAGAAGCAAGAGCATAGCTTTCTGGCAGCAAGCACGATCTGTTCCGGCTCAGGCTACTGTAGCACCGTGGACAGAGAGAAGATCTAGAAGTGGCTTGCCTCTCAGGGAGAGCATGGAGTGCCAATAGGGGCCCTTGGAGTGACCGGAGGGGCCCTGCTCGGTGTCTGCCCGGAGGCAGAGGCTGTCCTCGTCCCAATCTGCCCCCTCTGGCTGTCCCGGAGGGGGAGCGCCGCCAGAGCCGGGCCCGGACAAGGTGTACAGCACGCCAAGCCACTCGAGGCAGCCGGTAAGCGCTTCCACCACCCAAAGGCGTGTTCTCTGGGCCTTGCGGCCCAGCCATTGACTCGCCAAGGCGCCCCAGTGGAGGGGGCGCCTCACCAACAGGCCTTGTTGGCGTCCTTCTGGGCCAGAGGTGCCTCCCCCCCGTACCAGCTGCTGCGCGCACTCTTGGAACGCGAACCCAGAGGGAGTCAGCTGGCTCTTTAAGATCAGGGGCTCTCCACGGTTGGTAGAGATGATCACCTGGGGATCCTCGGGTATAGCTCCCAGTAGGGGCAGGCCTAGCGCCTCCTGCACGTCTGCCACAGACATCATGTCCTCCTGTGAGACCATCTCTGGCCTTACCCGGTTGACCAGCAGCTTGGCCTCCGTCAGGCCATCCGCCTCCAGCAGGCCAACCACACGGTCCGCGTCACGGATGGACGTGATGTCAGGAGTGGTCACTATGATGGCCTCTTGGGCAGGGCCCACCGCGTTAAAGAAGCCCACGTCAATGCCCGCAGGGCAGTCAATAAGCACGAAGTCGTAGTCTTGGCGCAGCGCGTCCACTAGCATTACCATCTGGACCCTGCTCAGGTGGTACCTTTGCCGATTCTTTGAGATGCACAGCACCGACAGCTTGGTAGGCCAGCGCTTGTCCCTTATCAGTGCCTGCTCAAGCTTGCAACCCCCGTTCAACACATCCATTGCCGTGTAAAGCACACGGTTCTCCAGGCCCAAGAGCAGGTCCAGGTTCCTCAACCCAACGTCTGCATCGATCAGCGCCACCCGCTGCCCAACCCGAGCCAGGCATGTGCCCAGGTTTGCGGTGGTGGTGGTCTTGCCCACGCCACCCTTGCCCGAAGTGATTACAATCACCCGAGAGCCCGGCCTCTTCTCGCTCTGGGAATCTATCGATTCCTTGTCGTCTCTCAAACCACTGCTGTTCTTATCAAGGCTATTCACACTGGTCTTCCTCCCTTGTGTTTTCACAGTCGAACGCCACCATCTACCAATTGTACCTCATGCTTCTACCAGAAGCAGGCATAGGCGCAATTCTGGCCCCCCGCCAGAAGAGACACAACCACTACACCATAAAAACGCATTATGAGTCGATGAAAAGAGCACACCTTAAAGCGCTTTTTTTGTGTGGCCATCACAAGAGATGACAGCTCTGCTTCTCCCATACGCAGCAGCGGGTTTAAGCCATACACAAACAACACAAAAGCTACAGCCTGGTTGTACCAAACTCTGCTTTACATACAGCCTATCAACCCAATACGTTGCCAATGCGCTGAGCCGCCACCAGAGCGCGACCCTCTTACACAGTCCTTTAAGCCCATCTTTCTTTATCTTTAAAGGGTGGGCCTAACGACCCAACTTTAGGGGGGGTGTGTTCTATCCCCATAATAGGACTGAGACTTAAGAATTTATATATATATGCCGGGCAAAATGCTCAATTGTGGGAGTTACCATCCCCCAAAATATTGGTAAAAACAAGGGAACGGTAACCGCTTATGCCCCCTTAAATGAGGTTGTCTTATGGTCAAAAAAATTCTTTCAAAAAGACGCAAGACGCGTGAAATCTTCGTCTCTCTCGATTCCGAGCTTTAAGCGATGCTACAAGCTCGAAAGCACACTACACACTAGCCCAGCTACGATAGGCTCTGACCCTGGGTAAGAGTAACATCTCAGCCTACCCCTACTCCTTGTACTCCTTCTTCGACAAAGACATGTTAAAGCCTTTTGAACGCAATCACGTAGGAAAGAGTGCCATAGCGCCTGTAGTGCGACCTCACAATAAATGAGATAATGTGGAAATTTGCAACACTTAAAAGGCTCCTCGAACAGGATCAAAGCCTTTGGGATTGATAGCTACTTAAATAAATTGAATTAATTCAATAAATAATTGAATTTGGGGTGTGTTGCATGGCAATACTGCCATCATTGTCGCAAAAATTTGAAATTCATAAGTCTTAATCAATAGACTATAAAATGAACCTAAAAAGACTACACAAATAACATTGCACAGAATTTATTATAGTGCAAAAAAAAGCACACACACACGGCCTACCAGGCTCAATTTGAGTAAAAAACTACTTGTTTGACAAAAAAGACTAGACTAGGCTCTATTTTATGTTCTATGTTTTCTTAAAAGCGTTTGCTGTGAATGGTTTTGGTTACAAAGCTCATGTGGTGAGAGCAAAGAGCAAGCATTTGTCATCACCACACAAGATGCTACGAAGAAAACCAACCATAGCTATGAAGTCCTTTGCCCAACCAATTGACCCCCAGGTAGCAGATCCACAAGACTAAAAAGCCTAATGACGCCACAGTGGCCGGTTTCCGACCCTGCCATCCACGCACCATTCTCACGTGTAAATAAGTAGCAAACACTAACCAAGTTACGAGAGCCCACGTTTCTTTGGGATCCCAACTCCAATAAGAGCCCCACGCTTCGTTTGCCCAAACCGCTCCAGATAGGATTCCCAGAGTAAGCAAGGGAAACCCTATGCTGATGCTTTTGTAGCTCAAAGCATCCAGTTGAAGCACAAGATTAGATACATGAGAGCCACTAAGGGTTATACCCGAATCAGCACCTCTTGGCCCATAAGAAGTTGAAGCTTGTGAAGCACTTGATACTGAGAGATCTACCTCTCCATGTATAGTGGAGCCCAAGCCTTGCTTAGGCAATAGAAAGAGCAAGGCAATAGAAAACAATGAGCCAGCAAGTAGAGTTCCATAGCCAAGGATCATGACACTTACATGCATCATAAGCCAATTGGATTGCAAGGCAGGCACAAGCAAGCTAGCCATTTGCATATCTTTAGGCAAGGACAGAGTCGCTAAACCATTTACAAGCATAGCAGAGGAGGAGGTGATTGCCCCCAGCCAAGCGGGAGGTTGGTAGAAGCCTAACAGGATATGGCAGCCAGTTAGGCTCCAGCACAGAAACATCAAAGACTCATAAAGGTTGCTCATAGGCACATGTCCAGAGGAGACCCAGCGAGTTGCAAGCAGCCCAACCAGAAGCAGGTTGGACAACAGCATGCCAATTTGTGCTATCCACTTCGTAGACCAAGCCTCCAAGCCGGAGGCTTGGATCCAGAAAATCAGCGTAGTCAGCAACAATACAACAAAGGAACCGCTTCTTAGGAACGCTTCAAAGTCAAATGCTAGCATATTTTGTATTTTCTCCTGCAGGAAAAGAGGTGCTAGCGCTAGGCTAGCTGAGCTTCTTAGTCAATGTTGAAGCATTCATGACGTGACAAGACATAGAACACTCGCTTCATCTTGTGTAAACCATTTAGGTGTGAGCTTTCACGAGAAGAGTTAAAGAGAGCCCTATAGCCCCTGCCTGCCACAAGGTACATGCAAGAGCCAAGATGCCGCCGCTCGGACTTGAACCGAGAAGCACAGGGCACTGCTGCCTAAAAACAGCGTGTTTACCAATTTCACCACGGCGGCTCTTTCAAGAAGATAACAAAAGAACAGGTAGACAGTCAATAGCCTAACCTACACGTAAAGGCCAAACACAAAGTATTTTCATCTAATAAGCTCGTATGTGTACCATGCTAATTCAATGCCGTAAGAAAGTCAAGGCTGTGTTCTGTTGCAGCTTCTCAGCTCGTACTAAAGAGAGCCCATGCTTAGGATTTGGGTTTGCAACAAAGCTGTGAATTGTCAATGTACGACTATTAAACCTAAAAGCTGAGCCGTTTGTGACCCTTGTTTATATGTTAGTCTATAGACATAGAACGGAGCATGGCGCAGCTTGGTAGCGTGCCATCTTGGGGTGATGGAGGTCGTGGGTTCAAATCCCGCTGCTCCGATCTGCTAGCATAAAGTATATGTATAAAAGATTAGATTGTATACTTATTTCAAACATAAATCAAAAAAGCATGCTTTATATTACAAACTCATCTGAAAAGCACAAACAGGTAAGCCCTACACAAATAGACTGTTGGGTGTGTTGTAAGCATAGTTCCAAAACAACTTTAGTTGATCAAGCTTAAGAAGCATACAGTGATAATCTAGCTTTCAATATATATATATGAAATGAATAAGCTAGAGTACATTAGGTGAAACATGGTGAGCAGAGAACCTCGACCAGAAATGGTTGGTGTTTACTTATAATACGGTTGCAACTCTGGTTCGGCTTGAATGTCAATCAAGACGTTAAGATTGAGAGCAATCACACAACTGCGCGAACTTTGTACGGCTTGAGATCTATTGTGAATCATCTGCTCACGATGGACTGCCGAAATGCTTACCATAGCAAGTGAATAGTGGTGGTATGTTTGCTTCCTTGAGAACTTTATATTTTTATGGGGTTGCTTTATGACCGAATGGCTGTATAGATACGCTTGGCTGGTTCCTGCTTTGCCTGCCGTTTGCTCGGTGTTAATAGGAATAGGTTTGTTCTCGTTTCGAGATAGCACCCGAAGCCTTCGTGAGTGGCACAAGGTGTTAGTTTTAAGTGGTATGGGGCTATCCATGGCGCTCTCTACAATGATTGCTTGGAACCAGATCTCGGGAGCGGGCCCCTACAGGCGAGTAATACAATGGGCGTTTACAACTCAGTTTACCCTGGAGACAGGGTACCTCATTGATCCGCTTACTTCCATAATGTTGGTTTTGGTAACAACGGTGGCTTTGCTAGTAATGATTTATAGCCACGAGTACATGGCACATGATCAAGGTGTGACTTGCTAGCTTGTAAGGTGTATACAAAGCTTTGTATCCTAACCGACGGGATGCTCCCACCTCACTGTGCTCCTTTGGAAACGAAGGCACACAAAGCGTGAATGTTCAGATCAAGCCTGGTGGCCTTCTTGGCTTGGAGGGAGTAAGGGGTTATGGACAAGACACATGAACATGCATTGTCAAGCCTCGGAAATGCATAGCTGTTTCAACCAAGTGAAAAGTGGTTCTTAGCAGATTCTAACTGTGCGCAAGCTTGCCAGGAAAGAAAGAGAACACCGCTTGAAGTGTGTTGATACAAGCTTTTCGGCTGGTCTCGCAACTCTTCTCTTGATCACGAGTTGTGGCTTCGATCAGAGCGGCCGACGGGGTGCAGCATGGTACCTACGGCCCCTTCACAAAGCACATTACAAGAACAAGGTGAGCCCGTTGTCAACTCAATAGCCACGTCACAATAGTGCTTTTAAGCGGCAATGGGCATAAGACTACTCCAAGAGTGATAGGCCTCGCTTAAAGTGAGGCATAAGCACAAGCTTCCTTATACTTTCAGACATGTGCATAGCATGCCGCTCAATGTAAGCGGTTTGAAGAGGGTTGCTTGGTCGCACTGCTAAATGGAGATACAAATGGATTTGGTCGTGATGGCGCTTATAGCTATTTGGGTAAGATGTCGCTGCTTGTATCTCACAACATTGTGCTTAAGCACGGCAAGCCATAAGTTGCCATACGCATAGATTCCATGTGAGCCGAGACGAAGCAAAAGCCTCAAGTCCGGTTCTTTGAGGGGCTCAGGTGTCTGTGACCATCTCAATGATACGTTCGATTCTTTGGCTATCTAAGCCTGTTTACAGCCTCTATGCTGGGGCTGGTATTAAGCCCCAACCTGGTGCAAGTCTACATCTTTTGGGAGCTTGTAGGCATGTGCTCCTACCTCTTAATTGGGTTTTGGTCGACTCGACCGACTGCTGCAAGCGCCTGTCAAAAGGCGTTTGTGACAAATCGTGTAGGAGACTTTGGCCTTCTGTTGGGAATCCTAGGCATGTACTGGATGACCGGAAGCTTTGAATTCCAAACCATAGCAGACCGTGTGTCTAATTTGCTCATTTTGCAGAGTGTCAACCCGTTTGTCCCAATTCTATGCTCTTGTCTCTTCTTGCTTGGCCCGTTGGCTAAATCTGCTCAAATCCCATTGCACGTATGGTTGCCTGATGCTATGGAAGGGCCAACTCCCATCTCAGCGCTGATCCATGCAGCCACCATGGTGGCTGCAGGCATATTCTTAGTAGCTCGCATGTTCCCTATCTTTGATCAGATGGAACTAGTTATGGGCATTGTGGCTTGGACCGGAGCGCTTACCGCTCTATTTGGAGCTACCATTGCACTAACTCAGACCGACCTAAAGAAGGGGCTCGCTTATTCTACTATGTCACAGTTAGGCTACATGATGATGGCAATGGGCTTGGGGGGTTACGAGGCTAGCTTGTTTCACCTTGTGACTCATGCGTACTCAAAGGCACTACTCTTCTTGGGGGCAGGATCGGCCATCCACGGGATGGAGCCTTTGCTTGGATGGGACCCCTCAAAGAATCAAAACATGTTCTTGATGGGAGGGCTGAGAAAGCATTTACCTATTACCGGAGCCACGTTCTTAATTGGTGCACTTTCTATCTCGGGCGTTCCTCCTTTTGCCTGTTTTTGGTCAAAAGATGCCATCTTAGCAACCGCTTGGTCCAGTAACTGGATGCTTTGGCTTATAGCCTGGTCAACGGCGGGCTTGACTGGATTCTATATGCTGCGCATCTATTTGTTGACCTTTGAAGGCAACTTACGGTGCACAACCGCGCAGAGATCGGCAATTCAACATGTGAAGCCTCATGAGTCTAAGCGTGAGATGACCGCTTGCTTAGCTATACTAACAGTTCCAACGGTGTTCTTAGGTGTGCTAGGATCTCCTTACCTTAACTGGTTTGGCCAGTGGTTGGGAGATCCTCATGCACAAGAGTTCAATCCCGTAGAATTTGGAGCTACAGCGTTCAGCTCTGTTGGGGTGACTTCCTTGGGAATCGCCATAAGCTTCCTCTCTTACGGCAGGCCCGTGCTAGACGTGGAAGGTTTAGCTGAGCAGTACCCATCCATTTATCTTGCTTCTAAGAGCCGATGGCACATCGATTCAATCTACAACCAAACGTGGGTGAGAGGAAACCGCTGGTTAGCTCAGAGTACATTGAGCTTAGATCAATGGTGGGTAGATGCTGTGGTAAACGGGGCGGGCGCACTCGCGCTTGTAACAGGCGAGGGGCTTAGGAACTCAGAGAGTGGCCGAATCCAATCTTACGTGTTGGGCATCTTGATTGGTATGATAGCTCTGTTCTTATTTGGCCCCAACATGGTTAACATGCTGACAGCCAAGTAGCATGAAATTTTACCCTCACGACTACCAGCTCCCCGTCAATCGATAGAGGGCACAGAAGGCTGCTCTTGAGGTTCCATCCGCAAGCTAGGTCTACCTAAGAGACCCCTGCGAACGTGGTGTAAGAACTGTAGTGATAGAGTTGAGTGACCAGCTTTGGATAGAAGCCTATCCCAATTGTAGGCACAAGCAAGCAGCTAAGAATAAACACCTCTCGCGGTCCAGCATCTATGAGCTGCTGGACCGCGATCTTAGACTTTGAGGGCATCCCATAAAAGACCTGTCTTAACATGGCTAGCAAATAGATTGGGGTCAGTATGACCCCAACGGCTCCACACACCGTAGCTATCACGCGAAATCCTACGGAATAGGTCTCACTCGTGACCAAACCTAAGAACACCATAAGCTCGGACACAAAACCACTCATGCCAGGTAAAGCCAAAGAGGCTAAAGATCCGGCAGTAAAGATAGCAAACATCTTAGGCATAGGTGTGGTTAGGCCACCCATATCCTCCAGCATGATAGTACGAGTACGATCGTAGGTGCTGCCTGCTAAGAAGAACAAGGCCGCGCCAATCAAGCCGTGAGAGACCATCTGAAGGATGGCTCCGTCCAACCCTGCATCCGTCAAGGACCCAACGCCAATCAGTACAAACCCCATGTGAGAGACCGAAGAGTAGGCAATCTTACGCTTAAGGTTGCGCTGAGCCAGAGAGGTAAGCGCCGCATAGACTACATTTATGACGCCAACCACGACAAGCCAAGGTGCTAGATAGGCGTGGGCATGAGGCAATAGCTGCATGTTTATGCGAATCATGCCGTATCCGCCCATCTTAAGCAGTATTCCTGCCAACAGCATGCAAGTGCTAGAATGCGCCTCCCCGTGAGCCTCAGGCAGCCAAGTGTGCAGGGGAAAAGCAGCTATCTTGACGCCAAAGGCAATCCACAGACCAAGATAAATTAAGATCTCTAGGCCTAGAGGATAGTCTTTCATAGCAAGAGCTTGCAGGTCCCAAGTTACAGGCTCCCCATAGAATGCCATAGCCAAAGCTGCTACCAAGATAAAGATCGATGCCAGCGCTGTATACACAATGAATTTGGTTGCCGCATACAAGCGTTTCTTGCCCCCCCAAAGAGTAAGAAGCAGGTACACTGGAATGAGCTCCAACTCCCACATCAGAAAGAACAACAGCATGTCCTGTGAGACAAAGATGCCTACCTGCCCAGTGTACATAGCTAACATTAGTACATGGAAGAGCTTAGGATGCCGCGTGATTGGCCAAGCTGCTAACGTAGCCAGTGTAGTCACAAATCCTGTCAGAAGCACTAAGCACATAGATAGGCCATCCGCTCCAAGAGACCACCTGAAGTGCAGCGCTGGGATCCATTCATACCGCTCCTGAAGCTGTAGAGCAGAATCCTGAGGGTCGTAGCAATGGCCAAACGCGTAGAGAATAAGCACAAGGTCTAAAAGGCAGACCCCTAACGAGTACCACCGAACGTTTTGGTTTCCTCGGTCTGACAAGAATGGGATAGCGAGCGCCGCAGACAGAGGAAAAAGTACGATTGAAGTCAGCAAAGGGAACTCGTTCATAAACGTATCTATCCTTGGGTTGTGGATGGAATCAACCTTGAAACACACAAACTTTCAAAGGTTGCATCAGCAGGCAAGATCATCCTCGATGTAATCTTTCAATCCAACACAAGCATAAAGCATGTCTTATGCTTAAGCCTTTGTGTCAATCACGAGAGGTTGTTTTCGGAGCAACTCTTGAGCTTGTTACTTTACAAGCGCTATTATAGCTTTTGTCTGTTTAGCTTGTTACAATTGCATAGCTCTTGTGTAAAACGCATGTTTGCCTGCCTATTGTGTTCTGTGTTTCATCTCAAACTTACAAAATACTGTGACTCAAATGATAGATGGAATTCTTTTTTCTAGAAGTAGGCCTTTCATTTTCGTATTTCAATACGCAAGCGAATCTCTCTAAGTACTAAACGCTGCTCTTTAGTACAATCAATCCAACCGCTAGTCAGTTAAGCTATACAACTCAAAGGCAGCCAGCTGTGTATTGCATGCTTGGTAGGTTTTGATCATTCAAAGGTCTAACTTAGCAGCACTTCTCCTAATCCAATCTTATTGTGAAAAAAAATAAGGCTTTCTCTGTGTGCCTTGGTTTTTATTTCCCTCAAGACTTGGCTGTACGTAAGTTTTGCAATCACCAAAGCTTATGCAACTCAGCTTGAGTTTCGTGTTTTAGGTTGTGTACTCAACGTGTCTTGTACAAACCACACCACAAGTTTGTTATAATCACAAAAGCAATAGATTTTTGTGTATAATACAGGATAGCCAAAAGGTTTGAATCTTTTCTGCCTCATCCTACTCTGTTTTAACATTTCAAGAATCAACAGGCTTGCTTTAGTGAAATGAAAGCAAATAACTGTTGTATGTACGGGTGACAATTTTAAAATGTTGTCTGTAATTGTTAAGTTTTAAACATTATATGGGACAAGTAAATGTAAGCCTTCTTAGGTGTGTCAGTGAGTCTCACTGACACACCTTACATCTGGGAATGCTTGCCCTCTTAGGGCTTAGGGCAAGCATTCTCACCTTACACTATTTCGAATTCGAAGATAGCAAACCCCTTACTCTACTACTGGTGCAAATCATCAGTAGCTTGATATCTCTAAACACAAATAACACAATGACAGCCAAATGAATCACGCCAATTACAATATGCTGCCACCATATGTTGTACATCGCTTTTGGCTTACATATATGCAAGAGCAGAAACAGATAGACAAATACAAAGCGGAATGCTGGGCTTGAGTTAGCCCACAAGCAGAAGAGGAGTCTCAAACAGAGCAGTATTAAGCATAAGTAGCCATCCTTTGCTGTAAAACAGCGCCTAAACCCATTATACAAAACAAGAGCTAAAACCCACACTTCCGGAGTCTGCATAATAACTCGCTTAACAGCAGCGAAGACTATCCTCCAATCCACAGGCTCCAACAAGTGCAAACGTTCGCTGAGTGAGCCCATAGGAGGGTCTTTCTTACTCAAATTAGGTTCTTGCAAACCCAACGGCTCGATCTCATCTTCGGGGCGCTCTAAATCTCTGTCTTCGCTGCTTTCTGAATCGCTGTCTTCGCTGCTCTCTGAAACCTCGCCTTCATCCTGACTACGTCTCGCCATTCGTCTCAAAGCTTTTCTCTTGTCGTCCTCGAAAGCAGAACAAATAAGAACCCTTGCTCTTTCACATCTAAGATGAGGGCTTCTCAAAAGACGAAGAAGCAGCGTTCTTGAGCTGCTTTGGTCGTAGATGGGAACTGAGCTTAGGGCGCCGTCGCGCATCGTGAAACCCGTGCATAGCTTTGTCTGTGCCAAATGTGCCATAAAGAGACCGAACTCCCAATCAGTTAGTCAAAACGCTTTGCACTTGTGAGTGAAGATAGCCTCACTATTCAAAATGGTCTGTATTTAGTTGGAGCTTTTTGTTGTGCCTAATTGTAGAAAGACTCAACTCGAATGAATACCAAGCCCCCTTTACTGTGCTGTATACAAACGTTTGATGATGTGTTCTCTCGCAGGCACAGGGTCGCGACCCTGTGCCTGCGAGAGCCCGAACAAAAAGCTTTGTGTGCTCAGATTGAGGGCTTAGTGCGCAAGGCTTCGCTTAGTGACTCTCTTAGAGAGTTCAAGTTGAAGCATTCGCATTAGTATGCTAGGCCCATGCTACGAGTGGTCTCAGCGCCCAAGTAGACTCGAACGCTCAAGAAGTCTGTAGGACAGGCAGACTCACAACGCTTACAACCCACACAGTCTTCGGTCCTAGGAGCGGAGGCAATCTGGCTTGCCTTGCACCCATCCCAAGGAATCATCTCCAAGACGTCGGTGGGACAAGCTCTTACACATTGAGTGCAACCGATACATGTATCATAGATCTTGATGGAATGTGCCATAAAGAGACCGAACTCCCAATCAGTTAGTCAAAACGCTTTGCACTTGTGAGTGAAGATAGCTGGCTATTCACTTGTTTTGTTTAGTACGCTTGGATGGATGAGTGCGTAAGGTAACCTGTATAGACCAAGCGCGAGGCATGTTTCATGCTTGCAATAGGTTGTTTGGACCTTGGCACACAACAGCCAAAAAGCGGCGCTTGCGGCCTATGATTACCACTTTAGCAGGTTTAGCCCATCCATGCGTACTGACCCCTTGGTTCGATAGATGGCTAACAAGATGGCAAGACCAACAGCTGCCTCGGCTGCTGCCAATGCAATCACAAAGAGGGCGAAAACCTGACCCTTTGCGTCTTGGCTGTCTACAAAGTTTGAAAAAGCAATCAGGTTAATGTTGACCGCGTTAAAGAGCAGCTCTAAACACATCAGGGCTCTCACTAGGTTATTGGTAGTAAGAAGCCCGTATATGCCTATACAAAACACACATGCCGCCAGTGCAAGGAACTGTTGAATCATTATTGTCACCTCTCGTTCAGATTTAGACCCCTTTTTAAGCTCTCTGCTTCCTGAACAGTTGCCTAGATAATAACTCTGCTCTTCTTGTGTGATGGCTTGTTCTGCATGGTAGCGCTGGTCTGTACGCGAGCCATTTGAATGGCTCCTATCAGTGCCACCAAAAGCACTAATGAGATCAACTCAAAGGGCAACAAAAACTCTTTGAACAAGTGAGACCCAATCGCTCCGACTCGGTCTTCGGAGGCCAATACGGGTGGATTCAATGTAGGCCAGGTTTGACTGCTGGCAACAGCTAGAGGCAAAGACAAAAGGGTTACGCCAAGCAGGCAGGCTAGTCTGTACCCCAAGGGTTGCTGTTCTGAAACTGAACCCTGGCCCACAAGCATGATAGCAAACAAGATTAGCACGTTTATGGCACCAACGTATATAAGGAGCTGAACTGCAGCCAAAAAATCGGCATTTAAGAACAAGTAGACTAGCGCAACTCCAACCAAGGTAACACCTAGACACAAAGCAGCGTATACCATAGTGGGTGCGAGAACCACCCCTAGGGCTCCTATCAACACGCCTACCTCAATAAAGCTCAGGCTGGCAGCCTGGCTGGCTTGAAACACATCTGTCATAACGCATTGGGCCTCTTTTTCTTGTAATCACGGCCGGTTTGGCGCAGCTCTGTTCTATCTCAAAGCTTAGAACAAGTAGGATACTGCCACAGTGTGGCAGTACAACGCTTAGTTAAGGAGCTGGCTAAGCCTCTCCCTCAGGTCTCATCAGAGTGGCTGTCTTATTAATCGAACGGCTCTCCATTGCCCCCTTAGGCAAAGAGACCATGTTTTGTACGCTGTACACCATAGGGTCTGATTCTGTAGAGGATGGCAAGCGACCTAGCGCCACATTGTCATAGTTGAGTTCATGACGGTCATAAACAGACAGCTCGTACTCCTCTGTCATCGACAAGCAATTGGTAGGACAGTACTCGACACAGTTTCCACAGAAGATACAAAGCCCAAAGTCAATACTATAGGCCTTCAACTGTTTCTTCTTCCTACTGGCTTGAAACTCCCAATGAACGACAGGAAGGTTGATGGGGCAAACCCGAACGCATACCTCGCAAGCTATGCACTTGTCAAACTCAAAGTGGATCCTGCCTCGAAAGCGCTCCGACGGCACCAACTTCTCGTAGGGGTATTGGATGGTAATAGGGGGTCTATCCATATGGCTCAGAGTCACCAAGAAGCCCTGCCCTATGTACCTAGCAGCACGAACCGCCTCTTGGGTGTAATTTGTTACTTGGCTTACCATTGGAAGCATCTCTAAACTCCTTCTTATAGGACGGCCTGTTGGCCTTTAAGTAAACAGCAGCTTGCAGCAAGCTGTAAGCAGCAGGTTGCCTAACGAGATCGGAAGCAAGAACTTCCAGCCTAGGTCCAACAACTGGTCTATACGAACCCTCGGGAGTGTCCAGCGTGTCAAGATAGCCACAAAAAGGAACCCGTAGGCCTTGAGAAGAGTGCAAGCCAAGCTTATCAGGCCAGAGGCTACTTGGAAGGTAAGTCCCTCAGGTGGCGCAAGCAAAGGCTCAAGCCACGCAGTGGGGATCCCAGGCACGGCCCAACCACCTAAGTAAAGCACCGCAACCAACAGAGAGGCAGCTAGCAAGTTTAGGTAGGAGCCCACATAAAAGAGTCCAAACTTGATCCCAGAGTACTCGGTTTGGTAACCTGCTACGAGCTCTTCTTCCGCTTCGGGAAGATCAAAGGGCAATCGTTCACACTCTGCCAGTGAGGCAATTAAGAACGCTACAAAGCCCACAGGTTGGCGCCACATGTTCCAGCCAAGCAACCCAAGAGAGGACTGCCTCTCTACGATTTCAAGGGGGCTCAGGCTGTCGGATAGCAAGCAAATCGAGAGTACACAGAGCGCCAAAGGGATCTCGTAGCTGATCGACTGGGCTGCTGCGCGCAACCCTCCTAGGAACGAGTACTTGTTGTTCGATGCATACCCAGACACAAGAAGGCCTATGGGAGCTATGCTTGACACAGCAATCCAAAAAAACACACCCAGGCCAATGTCTCCTAGGATCATCTGTCGTCCAAAGGGGATGACAAAGTAAGTCAATAGAACAGGAATCACCACGATAGCGGGCCCTAAGCTAAACAGCCAAGCATCTCCCTTCGAAGGAAGCACGTCTTCTTTGAGAAGCAACTTGAAACCATCTGCTAGTGCTTGCAGCATGCCTAAGGGCCCCGCAAACTCTGGGCCCATCCTCTGCTGTACTCCGGCAGAGATCTTTCTTTCTAGCCATACAATCACCAGTACGCCAAGAGTGGCTCCTATCACCACAATCAAGATAGGCAACGTGGTCCAAAGGAGAGCCACTATTGCCTCCATCACACTGTATGCGGCTGAATCTGCTCTCTGATAAGAGGCTGGGTTCATAGAAGGCTCCATGTTAACGGTCTACCTCTCCCATGATAATGTCGATGCTGCCCAATATTGTCATAATGTCAGCCAGTTTCATACCATAGACGAGTTCGGGCAAGATCTGCAAGTTGACAAACCCAGGCGGGCGTATCTTCCATCGCCAAGGAAAGGTAGTATCGTCTCCAAGAAGAAACACGCCCAGTTCACCCTTGGGGGCCTCTACTCTTACGTAGTGCTCTTGCCTTGGTATCTTGAAGGTTGGAGAAGGCTTCTTGCTAAGAAACTGATACTCAAAAGAGTCCCACTCGGAGCCCCGCCCCTGGCTGAGACGACGAGCCTCGAGGTTCTCATATGGCCCACCTGGAATGGCTTTCAAGGCTTGCTGAATGATGCTCAACGACTGTCTCATCTCGCCAATCCGAACCAAGTACCTTGCTAAACAGTCGCCAGTTGTAGCCCATTGGACAGACCAGTCCAGCTCGTCATAGCACTCGTAATGATCTACCTTGCGGAGGTCCCATGGCACTCCTGAGGCACGCAGCATAGGCCCAGACAAACCCCAGTTGATCGCTTCTTCACGAGAGATGGTGCCAACGTTTTCCACACGCTTCACAAAGATAGGATTGTTGGTGATTAATCGTTCGTACTCATCCACCTTCGGTCGAAAGTAGTCACAAAAGTCCAAGCACTTGTCTACCCATCCGTAGGGAAGATCCACTGCAACACCTCCTATGCGAAAGTAATTGTGCATCATACGCATGCCAGTGGCTGCCTCCAACAAGTCGTATATCATTTCTCTTTCTCGAAGGATGTAGAAAAAGGGCGTCTGCGCACCGATGTCTGCCATAAAGGGGCCAAGCCACAGCAAGTGAGAAGCAATCCGGCTCAGCTCTAGCATGATTACACGTATGTAGCTGGCGCGCTTCGGGACCTCTATGTTGGCCAGTCTCTCAGGAGCATTTACGGTGATGGCCTCTGTAAACATTGTGGCTAGGTAGTCCCAGCGAGTCACATAGGGCAAGTATTGTATGATTGTCCTGTTCTCGGCTATCTTCTCCATCCCGCGATGCAGATAGCCAAGTACAGGCTCACAGTCTACCACGTTCTCACCGTCTAACGTCACGATGAGCCTTAAGACACCATGCATAGAGGGGTGCTGTGGACCCATGCTGACCACCATAGGATCAGGCCTAGTAAGCAATTTTGTCATATGTTTAATAGTGGTTTTCAATCTAGGCAGTCGATCTCAGCCTTACTGAGACAACACACAAGCGGCGAGCGATGCGCAAAAGTATAGAGCTTGAAACCGGAGGTGAGGCCCGCATTCAACTCCTGTACTTAACTATCCAAGTCATATCCCTTCACAGTGCCAGCAGGTTGGCCCAAAACACAGCGAAACAAGGAGTCACGGCTTCAATTCAAGCCTTTGCTAGCAACAGATCAAACACAAGTATATGCTCTGTTGGTGCCATCTTGTCGAGGGTATCTATCCATTGCTACATCAAGCCTCATACACAGAAAGAAGCCTAAACACATCAGTTGAAGGGCGTACTCTCTTTAGTAAAGATTAAGAACCATCTTGCTTAGGTTCAAAGGTTCAATGAACTATGCTTCATTGGGTTCGTATAACACCCTGACTCTAATATAAAGCTTTACCCTTGGCGTATTATGGACTAGTGCAACTCCTTGCAATTCTGCAACTTATTGCGTGGACTTGGTCCATTGCAGCTCTTTTTTTCTCGCACATCACACTATTCAGGGTAAATAAATCTATTAGCCGACGACATGCATCACAACAAAGCAAATCACCTCTAGTCGCCCAAAGAGTCTAGCAAGTAGACATCATTCCAACTATCAGGCACCAGATGAATAGGGTTATACAAACCTTTCCTATGATTGGAGCTGTCAATTGAAAGCTCCAAAACACTTTATGACTGTGTTTCTACTAACCTTAGAGTTTGAATGCCTGCTGCCTTCAGGCCTTAGCAACGCGCGGTTCTGGCTAAGCCATTGAAATTATGGTGCTAACTCAAACACATGTGTGCCTCTTCATTTTGTGTGATAGATGCTAGGCACCATAGTAAGAATCTAGTAATCGAATCAAACCTAAGTCTTATTCAAGACTTAAGCACATAGAAGATACCGAAACGAATTGGTTCTATAAGCAAGCAAGTCTGTGTTCACCTGGCTTTCTCTAGAAAATGTGTCATTTAGTGCCATGAAAGCATCTTTCGTCTGTAATAAACCTGATTCAAATGAAAGTGTGAAGAAAGCAAAACTGCTCTTACCACATCACAATTGGTTCTAACGCTTGTCTAATTGGGAATCATCTGTCTAAGCCACCTGTGTGTAGCTCTAAAACACTTGGCAGCTTTTGTGTGAATGTTAACAAGCTAATTGGGCGTCTTCTTCACAGGATAAGGTCTGTTGACAGAAAGCGCGCAAAGACTGCACAGTGTGTCCATGGCTTCTCTAAAAGTACAAGCCTTATGCACATTAGCTCACATACTTGCTTTGACGCTTAAGCTGCTCCCAACTGTGCTTGGAGAGAGGAGAGAGAAGCTCTTCATCCTAAGATCAAATCGGCCGTCTATTTTGTGTCTCTCAGTGTACCCTAAAGCAATAAGGAGTTCTATCATGGGACAAGAGAACCTGGCCTTGTTACTAGTCACACGTGTTGGCTTAATGTATGGCTTTTTAAGTTCCCTTCCACTTCACCCCTCTCAGATTATAGCGATGCGAGCGTATCTGATCCACGGAGATCTTTTGGGGATTGTGTCGTTGGCTGGCTACTTTGCCGGGCAATCCCTTCTGCTCGCCCTTCCATACAGTGCGTTGGGCAATGCTCTACTCACCGCGCGGTTTGTGTATTCAAATGTGTTTAGCTTGCTAGTAGCTCTTGGCGGCTTGGCGATCTCCAACAGGCTGGCTAGGGAGAGCTTGATGGCGCCACGTCTAAGCAGAGAGAGCAGGCTATACGACCCAAGAAGGCTTGGTGCAGGCGTAGAGTCGCTTCGAGATCCCAGGGCAAAGCTCTACTTTGTACTGTCACTTCTTAGCTATCTGGTTGTACCTCATACAGCGTTTAGTGTGCTTCCTAGGCTCACTAACGTGTGGTCATTTCGCTACAGCAATCAGCCACTGTTCGTAGCAGGCAACCTCCTGGGCCTGCTGCTTGGACATGTAGCTTTCCATGGGATTAGCAAGAGCTGCAAGTACATCATAGAGCACAGAGCTAACAAGACCTATACTATGCTATTGGGCCGCATCAACCTGGCTCTTAACCTTCTCATGGGCGTGTTTCTCGGGATCCAGTTAGACCACCTGAGTTACCTGGACCCCAACAGCCTGCAAAGGTCTATTGTGGACCTTCCGAGACAGGCAGCTATCTGGTTTGAAGATGAAACTTCTCGCTGGTTCCCGTCCAGAGCCAAGGCCAAGCTATCTATCTATGGGCGGGTTGTACAACTTGAGGCCGAGAAGCAAGCTACCGAACAACTTCTGCTCAAGGCTATGGTAGAAGAAAAGATTTACTTACAGCGCCAGAAACGTATGCTGATGTGGGGGGAGAGGCCAGAGGAAGAGATCTCCAAGCAAGGCCCATCCGCCTCCTCTCTTGAGCCTCTTGTGGCCGATGAGCTACGTGGTCTTCGTCAACATGACCTCGTGTACCCGCACAAGAGGCATGATCGGGTCGCAGTGGCACTGCTTACTAACAGAGATGCTGGTATCAGATCGCCAGGTAACCAGACAGATGATGTCTTTAGAGATACGGTACGACAAAGGTTAGACGTTCTGCCGAGACAAGGAGCATTGCTTGCGTACTGCGAAGAGGTGCTACGCTACGCGACTAGCGCACGCAGAGCCTCCGTTGGGTGGCCCGAGCCTCGCTTGTACGCAACCACGCGGTACCCTTCCACAGAGCCTAGTCTCCGTCTTGCTGTAGAACGCCCTCTCCAAGAGGATCAGCGCGAGTACAGCATGCAAGCGCAGCTTAGGAAGCTACACTTGCTACTGTTCCGGGATCTCTTGGGCTGTGGATCCTGGCAAGCACACAAGAGCAAAGACATTCAGCAGGCTTCAGACCTATTACGCACAAAGCCATCTCATCTAGGCTACCTACTGGAAACAAGCGATGTTGAATCTAAGCTCTCTATGCAAGCGTGGGCTAGGTTGATTGGCAGGTCAATGCTCTTAAGCCCCTGGAAGCAGATGATCTCGTCTGCACACAAAACATCACATACGGCGTTGCTTCATCCATTGACTTGGCATCCATTGGTAGACAGAGACAGACAGGTTTGTCTGCCCGGTCGATTTCAGTTTCTGGTGATAAGCAAATGGCTAGAGAGCTTAGATCCACGCTCCTTGCAACCCTTTCGAGCTCCCAACCTGAGAGCCCAAGAGAGAGCTAAAGAAGTGCTGGCAGCGCTAGAGCTGCATCGATGGGACTCGCTCGGGCCAAGTGATGTTGGAGTTGAGAAGATTCATTCACACAAGAGATCTGTTTATGGGGTTTCGACTTTTTTAAAGACTAGTCTTCAAAGACAAGTGCCAACGATAAGACTAGGCTATGGCCATATCTTTGACTTTGAAACAGACTCACGCCAACGGTTATCAAACCTCAAATCAGGATTTCAAAACCCTTTCTTAGAAAGATCTTTCTCTGATGTATTGAGGCAACCGCGCATTGGGCGGGTTGAGCGAAGAGCTAAGCACAGGTTGAAGAGCCAAGAGAGAAGCTTGATTGAGGACAACACGCAAACGGCAAACTTCCTTCAAGGGCGTTCAAGAGTAAAAGGGCGCAAAAACCAAAAACTAAGGGGAAATCGCCTAAATCCCTTTCTCCTTTTTGGAGTCAACAAAGTGTATGTTCCCCATACCTACATCCTAAAAAGAACACTACGCCGACTTCGTCTCGCGTTGTCTGACCCCCGGTCTTGGCTGTCTTCTTACGCACCAATGTTGCATCAACCTGGTAAAGACACTGCCTTGCGCCGTTTAGACCCAATCCCTACTTGGCTCCGCTTCGATGAGACGGCTTTTGATTCGAGTGCAAACATCAAGAGGCAGCTAGAATGGACTAAGAAGTCTGCGTTAAGATACATAGTCATCCCACCTAAGCGCAACACACAAAAAGAAGCAAGCAAGAGCAGGGCTTTAAATCTGAGCTTAGAGGTGCAATCAGCTTCGAAAGGAATCGAACACAGCTTGGATCCGTACTTGATTGAAAAGAAAAAAACACTCAAAAGAGAGATTCAAGCCACTATTAAGAGGCTGCAATCTACACAGGGATCAGCAAGCACACAGCCGGAGATGCATCTACCTGTGTTTCGACGAAGAAAACGTCTTACGGGCACACTAGCACCAGGGCCAAGGCGCTCACATCGATCAGTGCCTAAACATAGCATTTGGGACGTGTGGTCCAAACGTGTAGACCAGACACTTGGCCAAGCAACCAGCTTTTCTGCTCCTGTCAGGAAAGCCTTAGCCAAGAAAACACGGAAACAGAGAGAATTGTCTGACGATCTTATCAAAGTGGATCAGAAAGAGTTTCGTAAAAGCCTCTCTTTTTTGTTTAAGACACACCCTGATCACAAGCTGATGAGAAGGGGCATAAGGTATTTAAGGTTGGCGGAGAAAATGAGGTCAGCCCTTCGATTCTTGTCCTTAGATGACAACCTGTACGGTCGAGAGGGCAACACCCAACGTTTGTCTTCTGTAAACTCAGAAGCCAAGAAGATGAGAAGCGGGTTGAGTCTTCGAGAGAACCGGTTGTCCAAGCCTATAATGTCTGTTTACTTTGGGTTAAGTGAGTGGGTTGTATCTCGTGTGTCTCGTTACTGGGTATGGCTTCAAGACATACGGAGCGTACTGTTCACACCCCTTGGTTCCAGGACGCCTAAGGCTAGATACACAGTGTGCTTTGTGTTTTTAGGCAAACCACACATGATATACCAACCCGTTGGGCAATACATGTCCCGGCATGTAAAAGATTGGATGAGTGCCATATGGTTGCAAGACAGCTCACAGATTAAAGAGTGGCGTACCGACATCAGAGATAAGCAACAGGTGTCTTGGAAGGACATCTCTCCTTTCTTGCAGAATGAGCAGCGCAGCTTGAAGCTGGCAGACAGAATGATTGCGATTAGGGTTGAATCGCTTGAAGATTGGATACGAATCACTGCGAAGGCCTTTCTTCGCAACCCTCTGGCGGCCTTGCTAGACGCTGAGCTTCGCTTTTTCTATCTAGACCCACAGAAGTACCAATTTTTGTTTGGTGGCGATCGCACCTCTTCTGTGTCCTATACAGCCAACACATCACAGATAGAACAGGTTGCACCTCAGCACGCAGAAATCAAAACCACCCCCTGGGCAGGTAGGTTGCTGATGAGAGAGCAAGAGGCACGCCAAAGTGATGACAACAGTCATTTGAGCTTGCAAAGCCACTATGAGCAGCTTCGTCAAAAAAGAGACAGAGTCACGCATAGGTTGTGGTCAGGGCTAGGGTTCTCAAGGCCTTCGTACCTACTTGGGTCTCTTCTTAAATCTCTCGGTTTCTCTGCCCAGATACCTGTGCCTCTGTTGGTTAAACAGTTCTCATCTTCAATCTACACCAAGCTTGGGTACGAGCCACAACGGTGGTTTGTAAACCTAAACACTTCTCAAACCCTGTGGCCATACGATACAGAGGTCCTATTCCGGACTACGGGCGCTTTGCCTAATCGACCCTGGTGGTTAGGCATTGATTTGACAGACTTTAAAGAGCGAATCGTCAAGTCAGGTGGGCACTGGTCTCACTTATCCTACACCAATACAAACCCGCACCTGGCTCCAAAGGAGCTCTTGCTCCAAGCCCAGCAATCAGCACTCTCTACAATGAAGCTTTACGGAGAAGAAGAGGAGACCTCTCAGGTGCCTCAATCGCCCATAGCTCTTGAAGCTGAGAGAACACGCAAGAGGGTTGAGGCTCTATTCGAGATCGTGAATGAGAGCGCAGACCTACCTAAGAGGGTTCAAGGCTTGCAAGGCACTCAGTTACGAGAGAAAGAGACAGCTTGGAGCCAGAGGATCGAAACAGCGTCCGAAGGCCTACCCCTGTATCGAAGCGCGCTCCTGTATGCGTTGCCCGATCTGTTCGATCAGACGTTTGCTGAGAGTCAGGAACCAGAGCACTCTCTGTTGTCTGCAGAAGAGTCTAAGCAGGCAGCCAAACGGATGCGACAAAAGAGATACAACAGGCTTTGGAAAGAGATCGCTGGAGGGCACAATTCTTTCCAACGATTGCATCCAGCAAGAGATTGGAAGAGGGCAATCGAGTCTTTGTCTAGTATTCAGCTGACTCTTGACACTGAGATTCAGCTGCGACAAGCAGCCAAGAAGTGGAGAACCCTTAGTAACTCAGAGATTAAGAGAACGGCTGCAAGTCATCAGGTGGATCAGGCCAAACGCCCCATGTTACTTAGTAACAAGCCACAGGTCGCGCGTATAGTCCGTTTCCTAAGAGGCACTCGCCCAACCCAGTTCTGGCAGAAGGGGCTGTTACCAAAGGATCATTCTACTCGTCTGCGAATCTACCAGGGAGTAGGTTTTGACAGGAAGTTTGCGCGAAATAGCGTTAGCTACATCAATCAACACATTACCAAATGGAAGACTCACGATCAGTTTAAGAGATCGAAAGCTCCTGAGCGTCCCTCACGCCGCTACAAAGCCTATCTATCAGATCCTAACCAAAACAGAGAACAATGGCAGCAAGAAGCCGAGAAGCTGTCTATTCGTTCCTTGGAAAGGGTTATAAATAAACACCACTTTAAGCAGATGGTCTCTGCAACCAATAGACTGGTTAAGCCTACAATCTTTCAGTTTGGGGAGTTGCAAAACAGCAAAAAAACCTTTAGTCAAGAGGTTAAACAGGTTGGTACTGGAAGGCGAAGACTCAGAAGACAAAGGTCTTCTCTTATGCAATGGAATGCACTTACTTATGCAATGCGTTTTCACAGTCTACGGCCAGGCTTTTTAACATTCAGGCAGCTTATTGCGAAGGAACTTAAAAGAATAGATGCACGCGCATCGACAGTGTCTAAAAAAGCTTCTAATAGATATTCTTTCTATGATGAGGCCTTAGAGCAAGGTCAGCTTCAGCCGTGTTACGTTGGTGTTGGACAGCCAGTTAGTGGTATCAAGCGTTCGATAAGGAGGCCATACGCGGGAAGAAAGAGGTGGGCGTTAGGTTTAGCTCAGCGCGAGTGGGTCTACGGGCATTCCTCTAAAACTAAACACCCCGTGCAGGATCTTTCCAAAGATAGTTTATTGACCAAGCAATCCAGCAATACAGTGTTATGCCACATAGGCAACAGATTGCCTAGGATAACTCGTCTCAAAGGACTGGCTTCTCAACACTTAGATCAGAGCGTGTTGTTCGGTTCCACACATCTTACTCAGGTGGTACCTGGTGCAAGCACAGCGGATGAGCTGGTAGCACGGCCTAACCACACTGAGCTGCTAGGTCATCAAGGTGAGCTCTTTATAAATGAAAAAGACGTTTATATGCGCCGTTCTGGCCTACTAAGTCCCATCTTGCAAACCAGATTAGACTATCCTTTTGATGGGTTGCCAGAGTCTTTTGTAGAGAAAAGCATGTACGCCTTGAGGCCTTGGCACTATACAAAGAGTCTATGGCGGATCAAAGACCACTATCCGCAAAGAGCTCCTGGCCTGAGCTTGAACAAAGCTCTTAAGCCTATGCTTTACTGGATTCGACGAGCTCGCCTGGGTGCATTGTTGACCAGGCTAGTAAGCTCATGGCGCGCCATGCTTCGTATTCTGTTTGACAGGTTTAGGCTAACAAGAGAATAGTGTAGGGCTCAACAAATTGATTTGAACTCGGGCAGCTCTGCAAACAGAGCTGCCCCGATTTGATGGCCAATGTGGGATCATTCCATTTAGCCCGGCCTTGCTTCGAAGTATCTGCTTAAAACACAATGCCGCCTTTCTGCACGAGACAAAACCTATGTACAATTTTCACATAAGTATTTCACTTTAAATACCAACCGCAAGGACTTGTGTATCTTTATACTGTTTGGTTGCTTGATTGAGCTAGATTGCAGTATGGTTCGCGCAAGCCACATGTATATAGATTTATAGCCTATCCACTTTATGATAGGCTTCAAGTTTACGACAGTCTATCCGGGGTGAAGGCTTGTGTTGTAAAACCATCTCGGCGGTGTGTGCTCATCTAAATCTAAAGCAGCTCTACCCAAATTTTTGATAGGTTTCAATTGCTTTGAAAAGCGCAAGAACCCAATTCGAGCGCTTGGTATGCGGTGCAACCGCTGATGGAGCGTACTACTAGAGCTTCTTTCTTTGCAAGCTCTAGTAGTACGCTCCAGACTTCAGCGGCTGCTCTGTGTGTCAAAGAAAGCGTCAAGCTACAACCTAGCATCTGGACCTATCCGCGTTTGTTTAGGCCGGCAGCGCTTGAGGCATAGATGAGTGATCTTGAACTAGCCGTGTCCAACCTAGTTCTTCTAAGTTGTGATTCCGTCTGAGAGGGCGTGTGACCAACTCTAGGATGTCGCGCGCGTTTGTAAAACCATGGATCTGCGCAAAGGTAAACTCTACAGACCACTTTGTGTTGATGCCCCGGGCTTCCAATGGGTTGGCATGAGCCATACCGGTGATGGCCAGGTCGGGCTTAAGCTCACGGATGCGCTGAACTTGGTTGTAATTGTCAGGCTTCTCGACAATCCTAGGCATGGGAACCCCCATCTGCTGGCATGTGTTTTGAAGCAGGGAGAGTTCAGCGGCTTGATACCGCTTGTCCATGTAAGGTATGCCAATTTCATACACAATCATTCCACACCGAGTCAAGAAGCGCGCTAGAGAGACTTCTAATAGGTTGTCTCCCATAAAGAACACAGATTTTCCACGCACAAGCTGGAGATACTCTTCCAATCCCCTCCATATCTGCTCCTCTCGCTCTTTAAGCCCTACGGGTTGGATCTCAAACACGGAGCATATCTTCTCAATCCAAGCTCTGGTCCCATCTGGTCCAATAGGGAATGGAGCACTTATGAGCTTGCACCTTCGGCGTCTCATGAGTGTGGTAGCTGTCCGGCTAAGAAAGGGGTTTACACCGCACACATAGACCCCTTCGCCAACCACAGGCAAGTTTGAGTATGTCTGCTCAGGCAGCCACCCAGAGACCTGGATGCCCTGTCTTTTTAGTTCTAGGTTAAGCTGAGAAGCAACTGTCTGAGGCAATGATCCAAACAATACCAAAGGAGGATGAGAAGCTTGGCCCGAAGAGCTAACTAAAGCGTTGGGCTCTTTGTTAGAGGAGAACAACGAGAGAAGCTTACTGCTTCTCTTGTCATCTCTCACCACAGCTTGTGGGGCCTTCTCGGGGCAACGGTGTGCCATGGCAGCGAGAACAGTGTCCTCGCCCTGCGTGAAGGCATAGTCTAATCCATTTGCTCTAGCAACTACAATGGGTATGTGAATCTCAGCTTCAAGCCTAGGAGCCATTCCTTCAAGATCCATCTTTATGATCTCAGTCGTGCAAGTTCCAATCCATACAATCACGCTTGGATTGCGGTCTCTCTTGATCTGAAGGCAGAGCCGTTTTAACTCCTGATAGTCATTGAGCTGTGCAGAGATGTCGCCCTCTTCGAGCTCTGCCATAGCATACCGTGGCTCGGCAAAAATCATCACTCCCAAAGCGTTTTGCAAAAAATAGCCACAGGTTTTTGTTCCTACCACCAAAAAGAAGCTGTCTTCAATCTTTTGATACAGCCAGGCTACGCAGCTGATAGGGCAAAAAGTATGATAGTTCCCCGTCTCACATTCGAAGTGTAAGGTATTGGAAGTCTGTTGAGATGGCATGAGTGATTTCCTCTTTGATGGTCGAGAGTAAGAGGATAAGACTTTGCGGTTGTCAACTCTTGAGAAAGAGAAACCACTTTCACAATGTGGCGCAACCGGCACTTGAGCGCTTATCCTCTGATTTATCGAACAATGCTAGACCATCATAAAGTCCAAGGATTCGCCTTGCACATCTTCGGTAGCACTTGGGCCAGAAGGGTTTAAGTAAAAGTCGGAAAGCAGGCTGAACAGCTCTCGGTCTGGCACCTCTCTTGGCACGACTCCTTCCGGCTGAGCTAGTATCTGATCTGCAATGTTGAGATAGAAATCGCACACATAGCTAAGACCAGGTTCCATCTCTGCCATTTCAAACAGGGTCTTTCCCTTGACTCGAGAGACGCGAATGTCTTCGATAAGTGGCAAGACCTCTAGTACAGGCATAGGGCAAGCCTCTACGTACTTGTCAATAAGGTCTCTCTTCGAGGTTCTATTGCCCACCAGGCCAGCCAGGCGCAGAGGATGGGTCCGTGCCTTTTCTCTTACCGAAGCCGCAATCCGGTTGGCTGCAAACAGAGCATCGAAGCCATTGTCTGTGATGATGATGCAATAGTCTGCATAGTTTAACGGGGCAGCAAATCCTCCGCACACTACGTCTCCCAATACATCAAACAAAATTACATCATACTCGTAGAACGCATTTAGTTCTTTGAGAAGTTTCACGGTCTCACCAACTACGTAGCCGCCGCAGCCGGCTCCTGCTGGGGGACCTCCAGCTTCTACACAATCTACACCTCCGTACCCTTGATAGATGACGTCGTCTGGCCATACGTCTTCGTAGTGGTAGTCCTTAGATTGCAAGGTGTCGATAATGGTTGGTATCAAAAACCCTGTTAGTGTAAAGGTGCTGTCATGCTTGGGATCACAACCAATCTGAAGTACCTTCTTGCCTCTCCTGGCTAAAGCGATTGAGATGTTACAACTGGTCGTAGATTTTCCAATGCCGCCCTTGCCATATACTGCTAGCTTCACGTGTCTCTCCTTGTGTAATGAATGGATTCAGCCTTGAAACCCATCTTGTTTTGAAAGAATTTATAAGCGTGGTGGCTTGCATTTGCACGCGTGCAAATCTCGTCAAGATCGTCTGCAAATCACCCTTTGGAGTTTGAGCCCACAAGCGTAGCAAATCACATCTTTTTGCGAACTCACGTGCACGAGTTTGGTGATAGACACGCTTGTGCTTCCCACTCCTGCAGTGTACGCCCATTATAGGCTCCTCTCTTTTGATGTACTTGATTTAAGTACCTGGTGTTATAACGCTTAGCTATTTTGTTTTTAGCTACCAAGTTTGAATGCATCTACAAAAAGACCATAAACCAAGCCCATCTTTAAACAGTTCAATGCTTGGATGTAACCTTTTAGCATGGCTTTCGTGCGCTTCGATCTACTGCCATTTGAATTGAGGCGTATATTAGGAACTATGTAATTGTGAGACGAATACACCAAGGCACCGAGCAGCTCGGCAAGTGCAACTAATGCACCCGAGACAAGCACGTCCCAATCTCCCGTTTGGCCTATCACTGTGGATAGTGCGGTCGCTTGGAAGAAGCCTACTAAGAACGCACCTATCTTCACAGGTAGGTTAGCCGAAGGACGGGCAGCCTTAGTGTTTAGTATGTTAAGTGCTTTTTTGAACCCAAGACCGAGTCGAGTCATTGTGTCTTTCAAGTTTGTTTGTGTTTTAAGATTGTTTTATATTTGGCTTTTGGCAGAAATTACTACATAAAAATAAAATCTTCAGACGTGCTCGATCTTAAGTGCTTTTGGATTTGTGAATGTTTAATCACAGACTTGCTAACACAATGCTAGCAAGACGATCACTAAAACTCAGAATGTTATAGATCGGTCAGCCCTATTAGCGAGATTTAGACACATGAGGATTTAGGGATCATTTGTTACGTGTGGTTTTATTGCAATAGAGATCCAAACCAAATGTTGTTTCTTACATGGTTTCGAACATGTAGGCAACGGGCCTTTTTTCTTTATAAACGAATTGTTGGACTCATAATGCGTTTTTATGGTGTAGTGGTTGTGTCTCTTCTGGCGGGGGGCCAGAATTGCGCCTATGCCTGCTTCTGGTAGAAGCATGAGGTACAATTGGTAGATGGTGGCGTTCGACTGTGAAAACACAAGGGAGGAAGACCAGTGTGAATAGCCTTGATAAGAACAGCAGTGGTTTGAGAGACGACAAGGAATCGATAGATTCCCAGAGCGAGAAGAGGCCGGGCTCTCGGGTGATTGTAATCACTTCGGGCAAGGGTGGCGTGGGCAAGACCACCACCACCGCAAACCTGGGCACATGCCTGGCTCGGGTTGGGCAGCGGGTGGCGCTGATCGATGCAGACGTTGGGTTGAGGAACCTGGACCTGCTCTTGGGCCTGGAGAACCGTGTGCTTTACACGGCAATGGATGTGTTGAACGGGGGTTGCAAGCTTGAGCAGGCACTGATAAGGGACAAGCGCTGGCCTACCAAGCTGTCGGTGCTGTGCATCTCAAAGAATCGGCAAAGGTACCACCTGAGCAGGGTCCAGATGGTAATGCTAGTGGACGCGCTGCGCCAAGACTACGACTTCGTGCTTATTGACTGCCCTGCGGGCATTGACGTGGGCTTCTTTAACGCGGTGGGCCCTGCCCAAGAGGCCATCATAGTGACCACTCCTGACATCACGTCCATCCGTGACGCGGACCGTGTGGTTGGCCTGCTGGAGGCGGATGGCCTGACGGAGGCCAAGCTGCTGGTCAACCGGGTAAGGCCAGAGATGGTCTCACAGGAGGACATGATGTCTGTGGCAGACGTGCAGGAGGCGCTAGGCCTGCCCCTACTGGGAGCTATACCCGAGGATCCCCAGGTGATCATCTCTACCAACCGTGGAGAGCCCCTGATCTTAAAGAGCCAGCTGACTCCCTCTGGGTTCGCGTTCCAAGAGTGCGCGCAGCAGCTGGTACGGGGGGGAGGCACCTCTGGCCCAGAAGGACGCCAACAAGGCCTGTTGGTGAGGCGCCCCCTCCACTGGGGCGCCTTGGCGAGTCAATGGCTGGGCCGCAAGGCCCAGAGAACACGCCTTTGGGTGGTGGAAGCGCTTACCGGCTGCCTCGAGTGGCTTGGCGTGCTGTACACCTTGTCCGGGCCCGGCTCTGGCGGCGCTCCCCCTCCGGGACAGCCAGAGGGGGCAGATTGGGACGAGGACAGCCTCTGCCTCCGGGCAGACACCGAGCAGGGCCCCTCCGGTCACTCCAAGGGCCCCTATTGGCACTCCATGCTCTCCCTGAGAGGCAAGCCACTTCTAGATCTTCTCTCTGTCCACGGTGCTACAGTAGCCTGAGCCGGAACAGATCGTGCTTGCTGCCAGAAAGCTATGCTCTTGCTTCTTGCACAGTGTGGGTGAGCCTTTTGCGTTCTTACACACCCCTTGATCATCACATGGGGCTATCTGGGATTGAAACACTCATACAAAGGAGCACGAATACGCTGTACAACGCGCTGCGTTTTCGAAATAGGCAGGTTTGGGTTCGCCGAGTTGTGGTTTTTCCTCCGTGGGCTAGGGACTGCAGGCTCTGATCGGGCTGCGTCGTCTTCGGTCAAAGTTGATTCTTCTCAAATGAATCGAATATGCAAGTCCCAAAATTGTGTCAAGTTTTAAGCCACATGTGATCTGCTTATAAGAACCATACGAAACACAACACGAAGAAACAAACCCTGTTTGTTGGGTGGCATCTCTCTCCTCCTCATTTGTGTCCTGACTCCTGACGTTGAGTCGGGTTCGTGTTGACTAGAGGTATTTTGATTGTGCCATAGTTGCTCCGTGTTTATGACTAAGTCAAAATTCTGAGAGTTAGGCAACAGCCGCGCGAATGAGTTGGTCGATTGCGTCTTGCAAATCTGCATCGTTGATCAAGCTCTCATCATTAGCAATTGGAATGCCGTGCTAAACCAGACCCCTAGCCGAGTTTTTGTGTCGAAGTTATTTTTGTCTTTAGGCTATAAGTCAAATTTGGTGTGCTGCTTAGGTGATCGTCTGACAAATCAAAAAGCTTAAATTTCAAATAGTATTCTAAATAGCCCTCACTTACGAGCTAAACCTTTGAGGTCAATCCACAGATTCAAATAAGTGTAAGCACTCGCTGATTGAATCGAGAGGACCTCTCTTGTCTAACCCCTTGCCCAATCCTTTTGGCTGAGGAGAGAAGAGAGCGGGCGACGTAAACGAGGTACACGACTTGGAAGGATCTCATTACTCTTCTCGATGACACCCGCTAATTTGGCTTGTTGGTGCTGAAGTAAGCCGTAGATCTGGTCAGATACAGAGGGAGAAGCTCGTGAGAAGCCTTCGGATCTCTATAGTCATTGTGTTTGTGCTAAAAGTTTGTGGGTGAGCCAATTCTGTTGATCGATATTCAAGACTGAACCGAGTTGGTTGAGGGTGATACGCAATCCATATTTTCAAGCCTCTGTCACAAAGCTAAGCTTTTTGTCTTTGATATAGGCTGCCAAAGCAGTCCCGCACATCTGTAGAATGAAAAGCTCACGCCAGAAGACCAGGTCGTAATACTGGAATTCGCCAGGCTGTAAAAACTTGTCCAAATCTGTGACCATTGACCTATATAACGCGTTTTCCTTTTCCGCATAATGGACAAGCTCCTTAAGGGCTCCTTCGTTGTACTTTGTAGCAGCTTGTCATTCTTTGAGCTTGTTCTGGCCATTTGCCAGTACCATTCCTGCTGTTCCTCCGATGATTGTCGTCACGATCGCCATACCAGCATTTGCCTTTCTAAGGTTACGACCAAGCGAATTCCAAGCATTGTGTATCCAAGAGCTCTTGGGTACTATGGAATCGGAGTTAGGAACACTTGGTGTCTTGTCGTTATTCATGGGTGTCTCCAATTCTCCGTTGTAAAAAGTGCAACCTAACAAGCCGCGCCACAGTCATACGAACACGCAAAGACTAGCTTGGCAACCCCAGCTCAATGAAGGAGCACATTGACAAGAATCTTGAGAACGCTGTGTGGTTTGATTTCGTCCATGAAGTGTCCTTTTTTTGTCTAACCTTGAAAGGGCTTGCAATGAATTGCAAGCCCTTTGTAATCCCAACAGCTTTAAGGTGGGCGATGGATTGTGCAATCACTCACAGAGCAAGCCGTGGCTTGAAAGAAGAACGCGCTTTGGTGGCTCGTTGAGGTGCAGTGCCCCGTGCTTGATCACGAGAGAGGCAGACTACGAACGAGAGTGTCCTGGGCTAGGGAGATGAATGGGCTCACACCAATGCCAATCAGGCTGGATGCCAGCACGCAGGCGCCAATCACTGCCTCGGGGAGGGCCAGGCCGGCTCTCTCCAAGCCCTCTCCCTGGGAGAATCCCTCCACTTGTGCGTCTTGGGGCAGAGGCACCTCCATGCGGTGTACGTACAGGGACGTCTCGCTGGGCTCCTTGACGAGCATGGCCTTGATGACTCTAAGGTAGTAGTAGATTGAGACTGCGCTGGAGAAGAGTCCCACCAACACAAGGGTATGCAACCCAGCCTGCCATCCGGCCCAGAATAGATAGACCTTGCCAAAGAAGCCTGCCAGGGGAGGGAGCCCTCCCAGGGAGAGCAAACAGATGCCCAGGGAGAGAGCAAGCCGTGGGTCTGTCCTGTACAGGCCCGTATAGTCTCGGATCTGGTCGGTGCCAGCCCTTAGAGCGAACAGCACGCTGCAGGCAAAGGCGCCCAGGTTCATGAACAGGTAGATGCCTAGGTAGACAATCAAGGACGATATGCCTTGGTCGTCTTGTGCTTGGGGGGCTCCGCCTAAGGACGCTCTGGCCCCCAGGCTGGCTATCAGCCCGATCAGAAGGTAGCCCGCCTGGCTAATCGACGAGTAGGCGAGCATACGCTTCATGCTGGTCTGTGTGATGGCAATTAGGTTGCCTACAAGCATGCTGAGAAGGCACAGGAGGCCCAGCAGGCGGCTCACCTCGCCGGAAAGATCTCCCATTGGGCTTGCCTGCGTATCAACGCACAGGTGGATGAGGAACCGCGTGGCAAACGCCAGGCCTGCGGCCTTCGATCCGACCGAGAGGAAAGCCACGCCTGGGGTGGCAGAGCCCTCGTACACATCCGGGGCCCATTGGTGAAAAGGAGCAGCAGATATCTTGAATCCGATCCCCACTAAGATGCACAGGATGGCTATGCCCAATCCCAAGTCAGATTGGAGTGGCAGGGCTCTGTTTGCCAGCTTGAGCCCCACCTGGTAGAGCTCAATCTCTCCGCCTGAGAGCCCGTACAGCCAGGATAGCCCGTAGGCAAGTATGGCCGAGCTGGTCCCGCCTATGAGAAGGTACTTCATGGCTGCCTCGTTGGAACGGGCGTCCCTCTTCATGTGTCCGCTGAGCAGGTAGGAGCTTAGGCCTAAGCACTCCAAGGATACGAACACCATAACCAGGTCGTTGGCTCCCGAGAGGAGCATGCCTCCTATCGTGGCGGCCATCAGGAAGAGAACGAATTCGGTCGTCGAGCCTCCTGCCCGCTCAATGTAGTCCATGGATAGGCACAGGCACAGCACCGAGCTGATGGCAATCAGGAGGCGGAATGCTACGCCAAGGGGGTCGCCCTGAAAGCTGCCCAGAAAGCTAAGGGTGGGGGCTTTATACCATTGCTCAAGGAGCAAGATGATAGCCAGAGCAAGCCCGGCGAGCGCGACCCATGCAATTGTCTTGCTCTCGGGGCGTGCGCCGAAGCTCTCGCGGGGGCGGACGGCTAGCAGGTCCAGCACGGTGATAGCCAGCAAGGTTGCGGTCAGGATGCCCTCGGGTAAGAGGGTGGTGGCATGGAGGAGGGAGATGGGATCGGCAAGTTCCATAACTCTGTTTTATGCTTTTCGTAATGGTGCTGCCCGGAACCGACACTTGGTTGGAGAGCGGCTCCCAGGCGATCTGCGCATTTGTGCTGCATGTGTGATCTTGTGCGCAAGGTGGTCTTTCTCAACACGTGCCCCTCATAAGAGAGAAGAGATAAGAGGGGCATACCGTATCTCTCGTTCTTGCTAGCACGAGCTTAGAAACGAAGATGGGCGTAGGCCTTGTTGGCTTCCGCCATTCGGTGCACTTCTTCTCTCTTTCGAATCGCTTGACCGGTGTGCTTAGCGGCATCCAAGATCTCGTAGGCCAGCTTGAAGGCCATGTCTCTCCCTGGGCGCTTGCGAGAGGCGCTCAATAGCCACCGGACGGCTAACGCATGCCCGCGCGCAGGAGTCACCTCCATAGGCACTTGATAGGTTGATCCGCCTATGCGTCGCGCCTTGAGCACGATCCTTGGGGTAGTGTGAAGCACTGCTTGGTTCAATATGGACAAAGGATCTCTCTTGACCTTGGACTCGATCTGCTTCATGGCCTGATAGAAGATGCGAGAGGCTAGTGACCTCTTACCATGCCGAAGGATGCGATTGATGAGCATAGTGGCTAGACGGCTTCGATAGATGGCGTCTGGCTCGATGGGGCGCTTGGCTGCGCTCTTCCTACGTGACATAGTGGATAAACTCACACACAACCCAGAGGGGCATGAATCGGGCAAGTGTATCTATTTGGGCCGTTTGACTCCGTACTTGGAGCGTGCTTGATGGCGATCTTTCACACCAGCTGCATCTAAGCTTCCTCGAACAATGTGGTATCGGACTCCTGGAAGGTCTTTCACCCTTCCACCTCGAACCAGGACTACGGAGTGCTCCTGCAGGCTATGTCCGATCCCGGGGATGTACGCGGTGACTTCAAACTTGGAAGTCAAGCGAACTCTGGCCACCTTGCGGAGAGCCGAGTTGGGTTTTTTGGGTGTAGTTGTGTTGAAGTCGGCGGGTCGGTTGCCCGTGTGTTTCGCCGCCGCTCTACAGAACCGTACGTGATGCTCGCGCCTCATACGGCTCCTCGTGGGAATCCGGCCTCTTACAGAGGGCAGAAGGAGAAAGACGAGGCTTGCCTGAAAAGTATGTGCTCAACGCGCGCTGGTTGCGCCTCAACGCTTCCAAGCACAAAGAGTGGTGCTGAGTGAGCAGCCAACACTCTACAATATAGCCAGCGCACGCTGGCAAGCAGGGCTGTAGACACCACTTCCGGCTCCGGGCATAAGACCCTGCCTGGGAGCGCTCTTGGGATAGGCGCTAATGGCACGGTCACGGCCTTCGTTCGGGTCGGTTAGTCTCTTTTGGCGAGACTGGCGGGCAAGCCTGCGCTCGGTCAATCGGGGGTCTTACACACCTGTTTGCACAGCTCTTGTGTTCTGCTTTAGTAGGTCCGCGTTTGGATTGTAAGAAGTAGCTGTTCGCTCGGGGTCAAGCAGCTTGCCTGTCTCGGTCGAATCACACGCTTCTGTTTGCGAAGCATGGCCTCTCTCTTCACAAGATTCTTCCAAAAGGTCCTAGTAGCTTATTTTAGGGATCTCACGGCTTAACGTCAGCGGATCGCCTGTCTTCTGGATTGTGTGTGTCTCCTGAGAGAGCAGGCAAAAGAGCCCAATCGGGCGCCTTTCATCCAGAAGAAGACGTGCCCTGTCAAAATCGACATGAAAACAAAGTGTGTTGTGTGCGGTCCTTCTGGCGTGTGTCACACAGGTAGTTGCGCTGAGGCAAAGCTTCAACTGCTCTCTTCTGTGTGTTTAGCGTGTGTGTGGTTTGTGTATGGGGGGGCTATAGCTCCTCTTCACACAGGGCTTCCTTAAGACCCAAGAAGCTTTTTGTCCTGTGTGTGGCCAGTTGTCATCTTTAAGAGGGTTCTGCGTCTACGACGAATCGTCTTCCTTTAGGCGTTTCTTGGTTGGGCTTGCGAGAGACCTTCTGAAAGGCAGCCTCTCTTTGTAGCCTGCTCTCTTTGTGTTTTGCGAAGGAGGGCTCTTTTCCAAGGTCTTGATGCCTCTCTTGCCAGCGCTGCCAACAGTTTATGAGAGTGGTGGCCTGATTAAGCAGAAGGATCGTCTGTGCGCGCTTGATCCATGGCTTACGGTCCAACTCGGACTTCAATTGTTCCCAGGCGTTCTGTCGAGGCCACAAGAAGTACTTGGTCAGGGCCAAGGGGCCCTTGTTACGGGTCAACTGATTCATGGCGATTCCTATGTTCTTCTCTGGCCACACGAGCTTGAGATACAACGGGTGGAAGCTAAAACGTGTTGGTTTCATGGGGGTGGATATCAAGGTTCTTCTCCTAACAAGCCAAATGCAATGCCTACCTCACAAGAATATATCAGAGTGCTCTTAAGAGTTGACCAACATGTTCGAATT